ATGATTTCCTAATTTATTCAGATGTAATTCGCGAGATCGTGCACCTTTATTTCCTAGTTATAAAGAAAAAACAAAAAAAGTGCAGCTGGTTGGATCCAGCCTATTATTGAAATAAACAACTCGCACACACTCCCTTTCCAAAAAAGATCAATACACCAAGTACTACACTTAGATTTATTGGATTTGTTGCTAAAATATCGGTATTAAATCCGAAACTCCCGGCGGATGGCCAGTGACCCAGGGAGACGAAAGAATCGGTTACATTTTTCATATGATCTCCTCTTATAGATAGGACTAATTGAACAGAGCTTGTATTACTTTGCCCCCTTTTTTATTTGATTGATTTTTTTATCAATTTCCTTATTTCATTTCTCAGTACTCAGTATATATTAAATTTTTTAATGATTTAAATTCATATTTTTTTATTATTTCAATTCAAGTTCCCAATAAGAAAAATAAGAAAAAACTTAATTGGCTTTGTCTTAGTTTTAGGTCCCCCGCCTCATGTCAATTGCGAAATACCATATTTGTTGCAACGCTTCCTAAAAACAAAAAAGGGGGGGGGGGTTCCATTGGACTAAGAACGGGAGAAAGCGAGCGGATTCGCTAATTTTATTTCTGATCCTCAAATTAGTCCTTCCCCTGAAGTCTCAACGAATACGAATAATTGAAAGTTATTGCAGGAGTGAAATCTTGATATAATTTGAAAAAACAAGCGACAAGACCCAAGACCGAGGTAATAAAAAAAAAAGAATTTCACTCACATTTCTAGGATTAAACTAAACAAAAGGATTTGCAAATAAAAGTGCTAATGCCACGACTAGCCCATAAATTGTTAAAGCTTCCATAAAAGCCAGACTAAGCAATAAAGTACCTCGGATTTTACCCTCTGCCTCCGGTTGTCTCGCGATACCTTCGACGGCTTGTCCCGCAGCAGTACCTTGACCAACTCCAGGTCCAATAGAAGCCAGCCCTACGGCCAATCCAGCAGCAATAACGGAAGCGGCAGAAATCAGTGGATTCATGGTAAGCTCCTCGCACAAAAATAAAGAAATGGTTAATGATACAATCAACCAATGAATTATGAATTATTATTCCTTCCGTCCATTATTAATCCTAAGATCGAGCCTGTCCTGTCGAAATAACAAAGACCTATGAATTCAAATTAAAGTAATAAGAATGTTGAATCATACGAACTACTTCGCTATCTCGTTTTTCATTCCTATCCATGGAGTTTTTAGAAATCCATACCATAGGATTCTAGTTCTTCCATTTCTTTGATCGGAACCGCTCTTTCAATTCCTTTAGTTCAATTCTTCACTCCGTCTCTTCTATATGCTTGCTTTCGTCTGTTTATTTATTCGTCCCAAACGAAAAGGACTTTTATTGGAATCCCCAGCAAAATTCACGGTGTGGTGGGAAAGGAAAAAGATATATGATCCTTCATATATAACTAGTAAATATCTAATATCACATATACATGTGTTTCTTCCATAACGTAAACCAACCATTTACATCTTTTATTCAACCGGATTTTAGAATTATTCGTTGAAACATACATAAGAGTTGGTTTTTGGTTTATAGCCATTACATATACTTAATATACTTACCCCTAACCCATTATTTTATGAAGTTTGTAAATTATTCGTTTCGTTTACTTTTCCTTATCCCGCATGACTACAAACAGACGAATTAATTAGTATGACTCATTACAAATCAATACAATATCAAGATTTGATACACAATTGCGCGCAATTAATCGGAATTTTTGCCAATCGGGGAAACTCAAATGAAATGAGAATAGTTTTTTAGAACATCGTTAATAGCATGTCGTAACCAGATCACATAACAATTCTTAATAAAAAATGCAAATTATGAATTGTCATATTGTGATTAACTGAACAAATCGAAATAGAATATTTATTAGAAGGAAGGGGTATGACATAAATTCGCCAAACGAGAATCCTGGGAAAAGGATCTTTTAGATCTCTTTCCTTTTTTGACTATTTACTACTACTCTAAATCATATATACTCTATTTGTATATATTATGTTCCAAACTAGTTTATCTGAATTGCCCATACGTTGCGGTGGGATAAACTCAAAAAATTCAAAGATAGTCAATGATGCCCCTCCATGGATTCCCCTATATAAGCCGCGGCTAAAGTTGCAAAAATAAGAGCTTGAATACCGCTTGTAAATAATCCAAGGAACATGACAGGTATAGGAACCACTGAAGGTACTAAAGAAACAAGAACAACAACTACTAATTCATCGGCCAATATATTCCCAAAAAGTCGAAAGCTAAGTGATAGGGGTTTTGTGAAATCTTCTAAGATGTTAATAGGTAAAAGGATTGGGGTTGGTTGAATGTATTTACCAAAATAACCCAATCCTTTTTTTGTAAGCCCCGCATAGAAATATGCCACTGACGTAGGTAAAGCTAAAGCAACAGTAGTATTTATATCATTAGTGGGTGCGGCTAACTCCCCATGAGGTAA